ATTAAGTTCCTCGCACCAAAAAAAAGAAATGGTTAATGATACAATCAACCGATGAATTATTACTTCATTATTCCATCACTTAAGATCTATCCGAAAAAAAAAAAAGAACTAAGAACTCTGAATTGAAATAATAATATTACTGAATCATCAGAGCTACTTCGATATCTCGTTTTTAGTTCCTATCCGTGGAGTCTTTGTAAATCTATACGGTTCCAGTTCTTCCATTTCTTTGTTCCGAACCATTCCATTCTTTCAATTCTTCGCTCTTTCTCTTCTATATGCATGCTTGACTTCATTTGTTTATTCATTCAATCCACAGTCACAGATAAAACGGAAGGGCTTGCTTTGGAATCCGTCTAAATTCAGTGGGATGGGAAATAATATATATGGATAGCCCATATATAACTAGTGAATATCTAATATCACATATACATTGTTTCTTTAATAACGTAAACCATCCGTACCTTCTATTGAACCGGATTCTAGAATCATTCTTCGAAACATATACAGGGATTGGCTTAGAGCCCTTACATATACCCAGCTCGACCCCCCTTACTTTTTTTTAATTCTCTAATATCATACATTTTTTTTTTGCTCCTATTCTAGATCGTATATACCGGTATGAGTTGGGATAAGCTTTTTTTTAAGACCATTTTGGAAGCTAGTCAATGATGACCCTCCATGGATTCACCTATATAAGCTGCGGCTAAAGTTGCAAAAATAAGAGCCTGAATCCCGCTTGTGAATAATCCAAGGAACATGACAGGTATAGGAACCACCGAAGGTACTAAAGAAACAAGAACAACAACTACTAATTCATCCGCTAATATATTCCCGAAAAGTCGAAAACTAAGTGATAAGGGTTTTGTGAAATCTTCTAGGATGTTAATTGGTAAAAGTATTGGAGTTGGTTGAATGTATTTACCGAAATAACCCAATCCTTTTTTGGTAAGACCCGCATAGAAATATGCCACTGACGTAGGTAAAGCTAAAGCAACAGTAGTATTTATATCATTCGTGGGTGCAGCTAACTCTCCATGCGGTAACTGTATGATTTTCCGGGGTAAAAGGGCACCTGACCAGTTAGAAACAAAAATAAATAGGAACATAGTTCCAATAAAGGGAACCCAAGGACCATATTCTTCTCCAATCTGAGTTTTGCTCAAGTCTCGAATGAATTCGAGGACATATTCGAAGAAATTCTGACCGTCGGTTGGAATGGTTTGTGGATTCCGAACAGCTATAGTGGCTGAACCTAATAAGATAGCAATTACAACCCAAGAAGTGATAAGTACTTGGGCATGGACTTGGAAACCCCCTATTTGCCAATAAAAATGTTGGCCTACTTCCACATCGGATATATCGTATAACACTTTTAGTGAGTTGATGGAACAGGGTAAAACATTCATATTGCCCTCTGACATAAATAGAACTTAAAAAGGAATTATTTTGATTCAGCCATCTCGTATCTCTTTCTCAACTCGTCTACTTTGAATCAATCGTATATTTCGGATCCCAAGTGATCACATAATATCCCCAGTGATTTTGATCTCTTTTTTGAGACTCAGGGATAGTAACCGATTCAATCAATTTATGGAGTTTCCAAAGTCATTGACTTATCCTATTATTAATCAACAATTTCTTATATAGCTAGAACCGCCCTCACAAATTGCGGATACTAATTTGTTAAGAATCAATCGGATTGAAGCTATAGCGTCATCGTTCGCTGGAATCGGAATATTTGCGAGATCCGGGTCACAATTTGTATCGATTAAACAAATTGTTGGAATCCCCAAAGTGAGACATTCTCGAAGAGCCGTATATTCTTCTTGCTGATCAACGATGATTACAATATCGGGTAACCCCGTCATATATTTGATCCCGCCCAGATAGGTTTGCAAGTGAGATAATTGCCTCTTCAACATTGCTACATCTCTTTTCGGGAGACAGTTGAGTTTCCCCGTATTTTGTTCCGATCTCAAGTTCCTGAACCTATGAAGTCTCATTTCTGTAGTGGACCAATTCGTTAACATACCACCAAGCCATTTTTTATTAACATAATGACACCGAGCCCTTATAGCAGCTGATGCTACTAAATTGGCTGCTTTATTTTTGGTACCAACTATTAAGAAGTGTTTTCCTATACTTGCTGCATCAAAAACTAAATCGCAGGCTTCTGACAAAAAACGAGCAGTTCGAGTAAGATTTGTAATATGAATACCCTTACGCTTTGAAGAGATGTAAGGTGCCATTCTAGGATTCCATTTCCTAGTACCATGGCCAAAATGAACTCCTGCTTTCATCATCTCTTCAAAATCCATGTTCCAATATCTTCTTGTCATTTCTCCCCACATTTTCTCTCTTTTTTTTTTTTTTTTTTATTTAAGAGGTACCTGAAATAAATAATTGTTCCGACGGAACCTTCTACCGGAGATTGACCGTTAATACCCAGTCCAAGTCATTAATTCCTTTCTATTCGTTATTATCTTTATTACCAAAT